AGAAATAAGGAAGGATTTTTTGCAATCGTTATTTCTTGCCTCTGTCATATCACGAAAACCTTTCGATTTGGAACGAGGAGAGATGGCTGAGTGGACTAAAGCGGCGGATTGCTAATCCGTTGTACAATTTTTTTGTACCGAGGGTTCGAATCCCTCTCTTTCCGCCCCCTCGGATCATTTGGGACTTTCGAATTGTAAGGAATTCTGACCCCCGGATTTTCTCATAGATAAATGTACGAAATAAATCCAATTTGTAAGAAAAAATTCCCAAAAATTTGGGATTTTTACTCCTCACGCCCAGGATTACGTCCTGGGTCATTAGACAAGAATCCAAAGATAAAGAGGGAAACAAAGAATATCACTACTGTATAAACAAAAAGTTTGAGAGTAAGCATTACATAATCTCCAAGATTTTTTTTGTTAAGGAATAGATTACCCATTTTTCCTTACCACACGGATCCACTAGGATGGGTTTTGTTTATTTTGACACCTAAAAATGCAAAAATCAATTCTTAAAAAAATTGTAAGAATTGCTTTCTAATAAGCATTCTTATCAATATCAAAAATTAGTTTAGGTATTGTGTGGGTACCTAAAGGTACCTGCTCAACGTAGCCGCAGGGGGTAGAAAAGCTGATCCAAATTTATTGCTGCAGCTATACATTCAATGTAGAAGAATTAGAATTTGAGAATCGAAGGTTCATAATATAAGACTTCTCGGCTCTTATCCATTTTTTCATTTTTTTGGAATGAATACATCATTCCATTTGGCAGACAGAATAGTAAAGATTTCATCGAAAACTTACAGCGGCTTGCCAAACAAACGCTAATAGAAAAAAGAGTACAGGTATGACAGGCATAACATCCACGATTGGGTTGAAAATGGCATAAGCTTCGGGTAATTTGGCGAAGAAAAAGCTAGTGGGACAAAGAACAGAATTAAAACAGATACAGGTTAAACTAAGTATATTAGGCATAACAAGCATTTCGTTCTTGTAGAGTAGATAATTGGATTTTGATTGAGTTATTTTTCTAAGGGAAAAAAAGCAAAAGAAAAGGTGGATTCAAAATCCTTTTTTCTTCGGACTTTCCCAAACACAAAATACCTCCTTGTATTCGCATTCTCAAATGAGAATGGAAGAAATTCGACTTTCATATAATATCTTAATAGAATTCCATGTAATGATCAATGCATTTTTTGGATTCTATATTATCCGCATGTCTAGAATCCTAGCAAGAAAATATCCCTTATTTTTTAGGTAATTGAAGTGGGATTGACGAATAATATATAAAAATAATAGTGTTTTTTAGTGTCGGCTAAAACGAAATGGGGCGTGGCCAAGTGGTAAGGCAGCGGGTTTTGGTCCCGTTACTCGGAGGTTCGAATCCTTCCGTCCCAGATTTTTTCTGATGAAGCGAAAGATAGAATCGTATTATGCCCTGCACGACACAAAAAAAAGTCGATTTCTTTTGTTATTCGAGTCGAAGAAGTATGATAATTTAATAACTACCCCAAAACTACCAATCTTTTCATTAGCATAGCTTATTTGGTTAATAGTTAATTTTTTTTGTTACAGAAAAATATATTAATTAAATAAATTAATTAAACTGGAGGTTGATAGTTTATTTGTTGGAGAAGAGTCGATCCTTCTCATTTCAGGATTAATCATCTTGAGTTCTCTGTTGAGAATGGAAATTTAATAATAAATAAGTCTTAAGCAAACTTTTTTATTCCTCTTTTTCGAACTATGTTTCATTCATATGATAGAATATTAGTTTAATAAAATTGGATCTTTGCAGAGTGTTTCCCGATAAATACTTATTTCTTTTATCCATATTTCTCCATAGATAGCAAGTTTGAATTAGTATACAAAAGCAATGACTATTCATGATTCCTTTCATATTGGATCAATTCTCGATACCATTTTGCAATGAAATTAGAGGAATGTTATGGTAAAACTTCGTTTAAAACGATGTGGTAGAAAGCAACGTGCGACTTGAAGGACATGATCGATTGTGGATTTTGCTATCCATCATTTTCCATAGTAATGAAAATGCTCTTGGCTCGACATAGTCTGTTCTATTCGTCCCGAACCGAATTTGCGCTGGGTTGTTTGTAAGTAATGTTTGTAAGTAAATAGTACACGATGGAGCTCGAGAGGACAGAATTTCTTTTTTATCAAGGGAAAGAATCTAGGGTTAGTGAAAACTAATAAATTAGGCCAACTTTGTCAGTCTATCTTTAATATAGAAATCAAAAGGTTAAAATAAGAAAAAAGTTCAATTTTGGAAGATTGGAAAAACTTTTTCCATTAAAAGTCTACCTGAATCAATTGTTCATATTTGATTTCTATAGAAGAGTGAAATGCTTTATCGAAGGAAATAAGAAAAAAGAAAGGGTATGTTGCTACTCTTTTGAAAGAAAAAAGAATAGGAATTCCCGAAGTAATGTCTAAACCCAAGGATTTCACAAATCAAAGATAAAGGATTCCGGAACAAGTAAACACGATTTTCAACCGTCTCAACAATAGAATTAGATCAGAATAAGGAATAAAAGTAAATTTGTTCGAGATGATATAAAGAAAAGAGTTTAGAGACGACTCAAAAAATTTCGAAAGGTTTTCTTTTGAAGTCTGTCAGTCAAAATTAGCCAACTTGAGTCATGAGTATAAATGAAATTTGTTTTTTCTTTAAGGAAATTAATGCAAGTCATAATCTAATTTCTATCTACTTGTATTATACACAAAAATTAGAATCATTTTCTCGAGCCGTATGAGGAGAAAACCTCCTATACGTTTCTAGGGGAGGGGTTGTTTATCTACATCTATCCCAATAAGCTATCTATCGAATCGTTGCAATTGATGTTCGATCTCGAAGAGAAGGAAGAGATCTTCAAAAAGTGGGTTTTTATGATCCAATAAAGAATCAAACTTATTTAAATGTTCCAGCTATTCTCTATTTCCTTGAAAAGGGTGCTCGACCTACAAGAACTGTTTATGATATTTTAAGGAAGGCGGAATTCTTTAAAGATAAAGAAAGAAATTTTAGTTAATTGAAGAACTAAATGAATAAAAAAAAGTGGGAGAGGGTCGCTAGTACACTTGTTTAGACACAATTTGCCTCCTTCTTAGTCCTATTTTTTTTGCTGCATTTATGTTGTGCCAATCCAACAAAAGTCTTTATTTTATTTCCTTTTTGTATCTAATTGCATTGTATTTCCATTGACAAAGGTCTATTGAACAAATAGAATTTGTAGATAGCTGGGTCTCTTTATCGTCACTCCATATTAGGTATTTCTGTCTACACTTCGTTCAAATGATGGGGTTGCCTCCCTTGCATGTACTCTCGGAATTTTTTATTTGAGTGTTTTTAATGAGTGATAAAATCTTTCTTTTGATGTCTTGCTAATTCAATGTTTTGACAGGAGCGTCTGGTGTAATTCCATCGATTTTAGGATTTCGATCGTGTCTAAGAGATCCTTATTTTATCTGGGTTGCTAACTCAATGGTAGAGTACTCGGCTTTTAAGTGCGACTACGATCTTTTACACATTTGGATGAAGCAACAAATTCGTCCAGACTCTTGGTAGAGTCTAGAAGACCACGACTGATCCTCAAAGGTAATGAATGGAAAAAATAGCATGTCGTAATAAAATCAATTTCTTTTTTTTTATAAAAAAATTCGGATTTTCTGGGTCTAGTGAATAAATGGATAGAGCCTAGCTCTAATTCTGGTAAAATAAAAAGCAACGAGCTTAACTTCTTACTTGGAAGGATTCCCCGATCTAATTAGACGTTAAAAATACATTAGTGCCTGATGCGGGGAAAGGTTAGGTTTTCCTATAAGTGGACCCTTTACTTTTTTTTTAGAAATCCTAATTATTCTTAATTATGGATTGAAAAGAGATGTTATGAATTGAATGTGTAAAAGAAACAGTATATTGATAAAGAGACTTTATTCCAAAGTCAAAAGAGCGATTGGCCTGCAAAAATAAAAGATTAGTTCTTGTTTGTTTTGTAATTAGAACAAACATAAACTAATTGGATAGAAAAGGAGCGGAAAAAGATCTATGGATTAGACTCCCTTTCTTTCCAGGGTTTGTATTATGCAACACCTTGTTCTGACCATATTGCACTATGTATCATCATTTGATAAACCGAGAAATGCTTTTTTTCTCTGATTCAAGTAGAAATACAAATGGAAAAATTCGAAGGGTATTCAGAAAAACAGAAATCTTGTCAACAATACTTCGTCTACCCACTTCTCTTTCAGGAATATATTTATGCATTTGCCTATGATTATGGATTAAATGGTGCCGAATCTGTGGAAATTATTGGTTGTAATAATAACAAGAAATTTAGTTCACTACTTGTGAAACGTTTAATTATTCGAATGTATCAGCAGAATTTTTGGATTAATTCGGTTAATCAGCCTAACCAAGATCGATTGTTGAATCACAGCTATTATTTTTATTCTGAGTTTTATTCTCAGATTCTATCTGAGGGGTTTGCTATCGTTGTGGAAATCCCACTTTCGCTAGGACAACTGTCTTGTCCGGAAGAAAAAGAAATACCAAAGTTTCAAAATTTACAATCTATTCATTCAATATTTCCCTTTTTAGAAGACAAATTTTTGCATTTACATTATCTATCACATATAGAAATACCCTATCCTATCCATTTAGAAATCCTGGTTCAATTCCTTGAATACCGGATTCAAGATGTTCCATCTTTGCATTTATTGCGATTCTTTCTTAACTATTATTCGAATTGGAATAGTCTTATTACTTCAATGAAATCTATTTTTCTTTTGAAAAAAGAAAATAAAAGACTATTTCAATTCCTATATAACTCTTATGTATCAGAATATGAATTTTTCTTGTTGTTTCTTCGTAAACAATCTTCTTGCTTACGATTAACATCTTCTGGAACCTTTCTGGAACGAATCCACTTTTCTTGGAAGATGGAACATTTTTGGGTAATGTACCCTGGGTTTTTTCGGAA